CGGACATGCGTATTTTTTCTTTTCCGACGGATTTCCATGGTTTCATTAATGGAAATTCTTTGATGTAGTGAGTAATAGGCTCTGGTTGTTCACCGTTCAAGAATTCTTGTTTAGGCAGTTCATATCATCCATACATAGTGTTTTGATCTAAGATTTCAATTCTTCCATGCTTCAGCAGTAGCATATTGCTCCATGGAGCTAAGGTCCAAAATATGGAATAAACAAGTGTTTCCACGACTCTACCACCCGGCCAATTCTGTTCCACTTAATCCCCTTTTCATGGCCACATATCTTTACGGCTAAGGAATGGGAAATCTTTCCCCTGTTACATGAATCAAATATTTCATTTCATCCGGGAAAAGCCATCTCTTTCTCCACAATGTCTTTGCCATTTGATCCAATAGCGTTCCGTTAGATAGGAAGAGATTTGATAAATACTGATAACTCTCGGATGGAGTATTAGAACGGAAAGATCCATTAGATAATGAACTATTGGTTCTAAGCCATCTCTGGCGATGAATCAACAATTCGAAGTGCTTTTCTTGCGTATTCTTGATGAACCAGTGTCTAGATATAGATGTAGAAGAATTTGTTTGGGAAGTAATAAGCCCCTTTGACATCTCTTCATCTGCAAAGAATTCTCGACGCGAAAACACAGAGACAAAGGGCTGATCTTTGAATAGGAAAAAGAATGGATCTGCAGGGTCCCAAATGAATTGGCTTATTCGAAAAAAGCCTTGTTCTTTGGACGATCTATCTCGTGTCTGGTACTGCATGGTTCCACTCTGCAAGAACTCCGAATCATTCTCTTGAAGCTCATCCTTTTTATGATAAATGATCCGCTTGCCCCGAAATGACCCGGCCCAATAGGAAAATCCCAATTCAGTGGACCTTTCGATACAATCAAATAGATTGCCACAAGGGCGCCATATTCTAGGAGCCCAAACTATGTGATTGAATAAATCCTCCTCTATCTGTTGCGGGTCGAGGGCCCCTTCCCCTTCTTCAAACTCCGATTCGTATTTTTCATAGAAAAATCTCTGATCAACGATAGAAAAAGATCCATTTTGCATCATATCTAACGGATTCCTTGGTTCGGACCGAAGAAGTAATGTCACTCGATTATTATCAAACTGACTGCAATCCTTTTCTGTCCGTGAGGATCCCGCCAGAGCGCCTTCTACTTCTAATAGGCCACGAACTAGATCAGAAGCATTCTCAACGAATCCATAAGAAGTGATCCTATTTTTTTCACCGGATCCGGGTCCGGGTGAAGACCAAAGATCTTGAGCGACCAATCCGGCAGAACAACTCAAAAGATAAAGAAGTATCGTTAATTTCTTCATGCTCGTTCCAAGTTTGAAGTACCATTTGTACAAATAGGAATCTCCTTCCTTACACGATTTCTTCTTCATATAGATAGATATAGGATCTATGGGGCAATTACTTAGAAGTACATTTTGTGCAACAGCCCTTCCTATCTGATAGAAAAAGACCCCATGATCCTGAACCGATCTTACCTGGGATCGCAAATCCCAAGTTTGTCTATGAAGAGCGGATCTAATTGTATTAGTTTCTATAATTGATTTCTTCTGTGTAATACTAATTGATAGGGCCTCATTGATAAGTGCTACAAGATCTCGTGCATTAGAACCCATGGTTATGGACCCGAATCCGTTAGTATGGAACATTTTCTTTTCCAAGTGAAATCCCCTAGTATATGAAAGAATGAAAAAGTGCTTTCGTTGTTGTGGAATAAGAAGCCTTCGTATCTTAATGCATGTATTTAATTTATTCGGAGCTATTAGAGCGGGATCCACTTTTTGGGGAATATGAGTCGAAGCAATAACAAGAATATTTCTAGTGGAACATCTTTCACAATCCCTGGAGAGATAGTTCTCTAATAGACCGAGGGATAAGTAATTCGACTCATTCACATACAGATCATGAATGTTTGGAATCCATATTATGCAAGGAGACATTGCTTTTGCTAATTCGAATTGAAGGGTGATATCAAATCGGTCTATTTTCGGCGTCATATACATAGTTAGCACATTCGTCATAGTTAGCAGCTCCGTATCAAGGTCATCATCAATATCGTCACTATCATCAATATCGTTACTATCATCAATATCGATATCATCAATAAGATACCGATACTCTTTAGGCTTGTCATCCAGGAACTTGTTCGGAAATACCGTAATGAAAGGAACATAGGAGTTTGCCGCTAGGTTTTTGACCAAACAGGATCGTCCAGTTCCTATAGAACCTATCACTAAAATACCCCTAGAAGGGGATAGGGCTAAGCGGAGCGAAAAGGGTTTTCCATGAGATGGGAAATGAAAACTATTAGCCCCACACGAGGTTTGTGAATAAGTGATTGTCTGATAATGAGCAAGGAATATCCGTCTTTCTGCTAAACAGAATCTATTGAACTCATAATTCATTAGATACTTTTTCTGAATGTCAACTAAGTATCGTAAGTAAATTGATCCCGGTTGTTCAATCATTTGATAACCCGAGTCATTCTTTGATAAAGGATCACTATGAGTCAGACTCAATAGAATTTGATCAATCCTTTTTTCTGTCATTAAGGTGGAGAACTGAACCAAGAATTCTCTTTCTTCATCATCAATCGAATCACTGTTCGCGACCCAGGATTCCATTTTATCATCAATCCAATCACCGTTCACATTTTTTCTTTTTCTTATCAATGAATGGATCTCTTTACTTGTACGACTTAGATGTCTCGTATTTCTCGAAAAAGTGATTCGATTGATGGAATTTGGTATGATACTTATGAGATCGATGAGATTTATATTCAAATATTTCTTCTTAGAACATATTGATTTGACCCCATAAGTGGGACCACCACCCAATAGCATGTTGCCACCAAAAGCAGAACCCCGTATCTCTTCCAGAGAATCTCCTAATTGTTCCAGAGCAACTAGAAAGAGATTCTTTAACCAAAAAGAATTCAGTTCAGATGTAGGATACCTATCCAGAAGTTTTCGCAACTCAATCATGTATGATGGAATCATCAAAGATTTTATCTTTTCTAACTCTGTCTGTAACTCACTAGAGGCTCGGGAAAAAAAGAGAAGATGGATACGAACGAAATATCCAGCAACAAGAAGAAGGAAAAGGATTGAATAGAGGAACTCCCAAGCATTTCTTGATCTCAGATGTGCCCATATCAATGGAACGGGTGACTCATTATTTCGATGAATCATTTCTTCGGACAGAAGAAGATTCTGTAAACACTTATTCGAAATCTCACTTATCAGAGTCCATTGTGGAAGAATCCTCTGAGGAATTGGCCATGATATATCTGATCCATACATAATATCATGAAAAATGGATACAAATTTTTGACTGCTACTTAGTATTGGCAATGGGTCTGAAAAAGTATCTACAAGGGCGAAATTTAGATATTTGCACCCTGTCGAAGTAAGGAACCATGGCATATATGTTTGGAACAGATTCCATTTTGAGAGATTTGAAAAAGCACTATCTCGTTGAAAGGTTCCATACATCTGCCCTTTCTCAACGTATTTCTTTAGACAAAGACTCCGTTTTTTCCTCTTTCCGGATGGTAAATATTTCTCAGAACATGGAGTGTGAATCAAACCCATGTTTGAATTGAAACTAAGATACTGATGCAAGTTCTTCCCTTCTGAATCAGATAGATTCATATCTGAAAGAGGCCGACAATAAGTTCTTTCAAAATTGACTATTCGTTCCTCTCTTAGAAATGTTGCAGAAATGTCTGCGATCGAGTAAATAGCTCTACGAACGACCGGATCGGATCGAATTGGAAAATGGAAAGATTTGTACAAGTTATACGTTTCATCACCACTTTGTAGAAAATCGTTAGGTATGAATATATCAGATACCTGTGACTCGATTGGTGAAATAGTCTCTCTCTCCAAAAAAATATGTTTTTTTTTACCGACGCACAAAGAAAATATTTTGTTGCGAATGAACAAGATATTGAGGAATTGTCCATATGTAAGATCATCATTATGGATACGGGTCTTTTCCACAGAAAAAGGGAATCTTTTGTTACAATAGAACCAGAAGTGATGTGGATCATTCAAGAATCGAAGTCGATTTGCTTTATAAAAAGAAGATATCAATGAACTTCTATGAAATGGTTTCACGGGATTCAGCCAATTGTCTCGATCGTGGGATATCATTGAGAAATAGGAATCCGTGTTATCAAAGAATTTTCCGCAATTATTTCTAGTATGGAATGAGTCAATCATCCACTTTGGTATCTTTTTGAACAAAAATGGTAATATTGTTCCTCCATTGATCAAGAATTTCGGTCTTTGGGAAGTATCACGATCATCCAATAAGAAGGGTTTCAATTTATTCAAATGAACGATTTGAACACCTATTGATTCTAACAACTGATTGCAGGGTTGATCATTCGGACTTTTCAATTCATAGATGTGGATCTCGGACCTATGAATGGGGGTATTCCCAATACTCACAAAGAAAAAGGGAAGTGATTTGGACAAAAAGGGAAGTGACTTGGACAAAAAGGGAAGTGACTTGGACAAAAAGAAACGAAGTGACTTAGACAAATCTTGTTTGTCGATAGCCTCGGACCAATCAATCGAATATTGACTCATACGTAATCGATTGAACACTACTTGAAAACGGTTCTTCTGTTCAGAAACGAAATGTTCCAAATGTTCCTGTAAATTCTTGCTCCCATTGGACCATTTGTATCTATATGCATCAGGATCCCGATTCATGGATCTCTCGGTTCGAGAAATAAGAGGATCAAACCATTTCTTCTGAGTCTCTTTCAAATTCAATAAATGTTGGTTGATCGTATATTTCATTATAGTTATATGATTCAGAGTATCATTTCCTATTTGATCCCTTTGAATTCCATATTCGAAGTTGCGATTGGATCTATTCATTAAAAAGAATCGATTCGATACATTTCTTATGTACCCATAGATGCTATATTGGATTTGAATCAGATTTCGGATCAATCTATATTGATTGACTGCCTCCATGATGTTGTTGCTAGCAAATACCGCTGTTTTTAGTTTTGGATCTTCCAAACCATTCCCGCAGTGGATCCGGACCAATTTTTTTCTGATCCTTCGATAAAAAGATTCATTCTCCTCATAAAAAAGAGGAGGTAGAACCAATAAAGATTTCTTTTTCGATTCATCTCTGGAGTTGAATACCTCATTCAAGAATTTTTTTTGATCCAACCCGTAGGAATCAATAGAAAAGGCAAATCCCCTATGATACACCAGATCCGGCTCGGTTATTGATAGAGTGAATAGATCTGCCATTTCTTGAAATCTCTCTTCTGATTCAAAATCGTGGTGTAACGTGTATCCCCCTTTGTTCCGGTTATGGAATAGATGAAATAAATCCAAAAATGGATTTTTTTCAAGAATGAAATCTTATTGGAACTGTCCATATCTGGTTCATCCTTCGGAACCATATCACATCCCGGATCTGATGAAATAGGATGAATTGAGACGGTATTTTGTAAATACGTAATTATCTTGAATATATCAACCATTTCTTTATTTTCCGATCGCCTGGAAGGGACAAAAGAAACATCTTGTTTTTTCTTCAAAAATTTCTGATCTCTAGTGGACCTCTCAGTAGGATTCGAACCCAGATGAAGTTCTGACCATCTGTCAGAGAAAAAAGAACGAATTGATCTTGTAGGATTCCCAAGAAATTCTTCGATTTCTTTCGGAAGCAGATGATTATTCATCTGCTTCTCACGTTTCGTGAATAGCCGGGACATTGAGGAAGATCCAAAAAGGCATTTCGGGAATCGATCTGATTCTATCTCTGTTCGTTCCGTTTGAAGAAAGGAAGGATCCCAAAGAATCGATCTTTCTTTTAGTTGCTGAATCTCTGTTTGATCGATCAATGTGTGATATTCTGAATCCTCATTTCTAATGGAATCGAAATGATCTCTGGATTGATCAGAGGATCCTTTCGATTGGCTAGAATCCGTTACTTGAACGAAAATAGATCTTGTGGAATCATATTGAATATTTGACAATACATTCCGTACCCTGCTAAAAAACCAATCCTTGTTTACCAACCACACATTGTCTAACCAAATCCAATTCTCTCTCGATACGTTCCTCAAAAAATCCGATTCGTGCTGATTCTTCCCCCAACTAACGAAGAGATCTTGGCGGAATTGCCACATATGAAATTGAGCACTTTGCAAAGAAATACCCCACTTGTTTCTCGAGAAGAGATGGGAAACGTGCTCAATATCATTTGATTGAATAGTTGCCTCAGCTCCTTGTTGTTTGAAGAAACCCTCCCCTTCAATTGGTCTTTTTTCACGAAAAGCAGACATGAGATAACAAATCAAGTCTTTCCCTAAGATTTCGAATAGCTGTCCCGAATTCAAGTTGATTATGTTTCGCTTCTTCCTCGGAGAAAGACGATCAAACAATTCCCAATCATGGTCCTTGCGGATCGGATCATCCGTATAGGATAAAAAAAGAAACTCCAGATATTTGCTATCTTTCTCTTTGAATGAGATCTCAATTCCAGCTACGGTTTCATTAGCTATCTTACAACTAGAATCCCTCTTTTTTCCGATCCGGTTCCTACACCACTGCGAACCCCGGTTCGATTCAGGCATGATACACTTTTTATTTATTGGGAGAACCCAAGTACTCTCTTGCGGATCCATGAAACAACTCTCAGAAATCTTTTTCTCTTTTGGAAGATACAGGAGTGAAACAATCAATCTATTGATATTGGAAGACCAAAAAGATTCTTCCAATGTCTCATTTCTGGGTCCAATGGAATTCATAGGTATAGGAAGAAGCTCCATCAAATAGAGATTTTTTCTTTCGACCATCTTTCGATTGGTAATACGAGATATAAGGACCACTACTACAAGCAGTACTACACCTTTGATCGTGAAATATCGATTGCTTGTTGAACCCTGTGAATCACGTGAAAGTAGGATACTCCAAATTCGGGGGTCAGAGAGTTTCATAAAACGTTCTTGGTGGAAAAAAATGTGAGTGAAAGATCCCACTGAATCGAATTTGATCCATGAATCTAAGAAATAGTGAGAATTCTTGATCTCACTCAATATCTCTCTCAATTCGAAGATCCAGGATTTGAATTGATATCGTTTCATTGATTCCTCCTAAAGATTTTCATTGATTCCTCCTAAAGATTTCATTTCAATTGGAATTTGGTTATTCACGATGTACAATGAGCCCTGTTAAGCATCCATGGCTGAATGGTTAAAGCGCCCAACTCATAATTGGCAAATTCGTAGGTTCAATTCCTGCTGGATGCACGCCAATGGGAACGTTCAATAAGTCTATTGGAATTGGCTCTGTATCAATGGAATCTCATCATCCATACATAACGAATTGGTATGGTATATTCATACCATAACATATGAACAGTAAGAACTAGAATTCTTATCGATACTGGAACTCATAGGGAAGAAAATGGAGTTATGGATGGAATCAAATATGCAGTATTTACAGAAAAAAGTATTCGGTTATTGGGGAACAATCAATATACTTCTAATGTCGAATCAGGATCAACTAGGACAGAAATAAAGCATTGGGTCGAACTCTTCTTTGGTGTCAAGGTAATAGCTATGAATAGTCATCGACTCCCAGGAAAGGGTAGAAGAATAGGACCTATTATGGGACATACAATGCATTACAGACGTATGATCATTACGCTTCAACCGGGTTATTCTATTCCACCTCTTATAGAGAAAAGAACTTAAAGCAAAATACTTAATAACACGGCGATACATTTATACAAAACTTCTACCCCGAGCACACGTAATAGAGCCATAGACAGTCAAATGAAATCCAATCCACGAAATAATTTGATCTGTGGACAGCATCATTGTGGTAAAGGTCGTAATGCCAGAGGAATCATTACCGCAAGACATAGAGGGGGAGGTCATAAGCGTCTATACCGTAAAATCGATTTTCGACGGAATGAAAAAGACATATCTGGTAGAATCGTAACCATAGAATATGACCCTAATCGAAATGCATACATTTGTCTCATACATTATGGGGATGGCGAGAAAAGATATATTTTACACCCCAGAGGGGCTATAATTGGAGATACCATTATTTCTGGTACAGAAGTCCCTATATCAATGGGAAATGCCCTACCTTTGAGTGCGGTTTGAACTATTGATTTACGTAATTGGAAGTAACCAATTAGGTTTACGATGAAACCTAGAAATCAATCACTGATCCAATTTGAGTACCTCTATGGGATAGACCTCAACAGAAAACTGTTGAGTAACGGCAGCAAGTGATTGAGTTCAGTAGTTCCTCATAGAAAATTATTGACTCTAGAGATATGGTAATATGGAGAAGACAAAATTGTTTGAAGCACGCACAGAACCGGAAGCGCCCCTTGTTTCAAAGAGAGGAGGACGGGTTATTCACATTTAATTTGATGGTCAGAGGCGAATTGAAAGCTAAGCAGTGGTAATTATAAAGATCCCCCCGGGGAAAAATAGAGATGTCTCCTACGTTACCCGTAATATGTGGAAGTATCGACGTAATTTCATAGAGTCATTCGGTCTGAATGCTACATGAAGAACATAAGCCAGATGATGGAACGGGGAGACCTAGGATGTAGAAGATCATACATGAGTGATTCGGCGGATTTGGATTCCTATATATCCACTCATGTGGTACTTCATCATACGATTCATATAAGATAAAGATCCATCTGTCTAGATATCATCATATACATCTAGAAAGCCGTATGCTTTGGAAGAAGCTTGTACAGTTTGGGAAGGGGTTTTTAAAAGAAGAATCTACTTCAACCGATATGCCCTTAGGCACGGCCATACATAACATAGAAATCACGCTTGGAAAGGGTGGACAATTAGCTAGAGCGGCGGGCGCTGTAGCGAAACTGATCGCAAAAGAGGGTAAATCAGCCACATTAAGATTACCATCCGGGGAGGTCCGTTTGATATCCAAAAACTGCTTAGCAACAGTCGGACAAGTGGGTAATGTTGGGGTGAATCAACAAAGTTTGGGTAGAGCCGGATCGAAGTGTTGGATAGGTAAGCGTCCTGTAGTAAGAGGAGTAGTTATGAACCCTGTAGACCATCCCCATGGAGGTGGGGAAGGGAAAGCCCCAATTGGTAGAAAAAAACCCACAACTCCTTGGGGTTATCCTGCGCTTGGAAGAAGAAGTCGGAAAAGGAAAAAATATAGTGATAGTTTTATTCTTCGTCGCCGTAAATAGGAATATTGAAAATAGAATTTTTGGAATTTGAAATAATGTGATGGGCGAACGACGGGAATTGAACCCGCGCGTGGTGGATTCACAATCCACTGCCTTGATCCACTTGGCTACATCCGCCCCTTATCTAGCTAAAGGATTTTCTCTTTTTTCCATTCATCATTATTGTATTTATTCTTACCTTCATACTTAGATCGAGATATTCTATTGGACATAGAATGCCAATCTTTAAAATGTAAAAAAAGGAGTAATCAGCTGTGGCACGTTCACTAAAAAAAAACCCTTTTGTAGCTAATCATTTATCAAGAAAAATTGAAAAACTCAACATGAGGGAGGAGAAAGAAATAATAGTAACTTGGTCTCGGGCATCTACCATTATACCCAAAATGATTGGCCATACAATCGCTATTCATAATGGAAAGGAACATTTACCTATTTATATAACAGATCGTATGGTAGGTCACAAATTGGGAGAATTCGCGCCGACTCTAACTTTCGCGAGACATGCGAGAAACGATAATAAATCTCGTCGTTAATTTGGAAAAAAAAAATAGATACTTATCATTCATTGGCGGGAGATAACCTTATGATAAAGAAAAAGAACTCAAATTCGAGTGGAGAAGTAAAAGTTTTAGCTCAACATATATGTATGTCTGTTTTCAAAGCGCAAAGAGTAATTGATCAGATTCGCGGGCGTTCTTATGAGGAAACACTTATGATATTGGAACTTATGCCCTATCGAGCATCTTATCCCATTTTAAAATTGGTTTATTCCGCAGCAGCAAACGCTAGTCATAATATGGGTTTGAACGAAACAAATTTATTCGTTAGTAAAGCCGAAATCAATGGAGGTTCTTTTGTGAAAAAATTAAGACCTAGAGCTCGAGGACGTAGTTATCCGATAAAAAGGCCAACTTGTCATATAACAATTGTATTAAAAGATAAATCAAAATTATCTTTCGATGAATTTAAGATTTAGATTCATATTTAGAAAAAAATAGACGGAAAGATAATATAATAAAAAATATGGGACAAAAAATAAATCCGCTTGGTTTCAGACTTGGTACAACCCAAAATCATCATTCCTTTTGGTTCGCACAACCAAAAAATTTTTCTGTAGGTCTACAAGAAGATGATAAAATACGGAATTGTATAAAGAACTATGTACAAAAAAATAAAAAAATATCCTCAGGTTTCGAAGGAATTGGAATTGCGCGTATAGAAATTCAAAAAAGAATTGATTTAATCCAGGTTATAATTCATATTGGATTCCCAAATTTATTAATCGAGGGCCGAACACGAGGAATCGAAGAATTACAGATGAATGTACAAAAAGAATTTCGTTCTGTGAACCGAAGAATCAACATTGCTATCACACGAATAGAAAAACCTTATGGGGACCCCAATATTCTTGCGGAATATATGGCTTCTCAATTAAGAAATAGAGTTTCATTTCGAAAGGCAATGAAAAGAGCTATTGAATTAACTGAACAAACAGATACAAAAGGAATTCAAATACAAATTGCAGGACGTATTGACGGAAAAGAAATTGCACGTGTCGAATGGATCAGAGAAGGTAGGGTTCCTCTACAAACAATTCGCGCTAAAATTGATCATTGTTCCTATACAATTCGAACTATCCATGGAGTACTGGGCCTCAAAATTTGGATATTTGTGGATGAAGAATAATAGACCTTTATTTATCTTGTCATTCTATCCAGTATTTATCTTGTCATTCTATCCAGTAATAGTAATATAGTGATATATAGAACAAAAAACTAGAAACTTTTTCTGTTTTTCTGTTAAATAAAAAAATAAAAGAATTCAAATTCTATAAGGTTGAATAAAAAAAAATAAAATTTACTTTTTTTTTAATTGCTATGCTTAGTGTGTGACTCGTTAGTTTTTTCTTTATAGTTTTTAGTAGGATCAAAAAAAGACTGATCCCTAATATTAATTTCCCTAATATTAATTCAATAACTACAACTACTATATAAAATAAAAAAAATTAAAAACTAATAACTAACTTATTGCTTCATATTGTCGAGATCCCAAAAACAGTCACTATATGACCGGATCAATCATATAGTTGTAACAACTGAAATTGTTCCATAACAAAAAAATATGATTGTGGATTAAAAAAAAAAATAAATAAAGGGATGCAGATAAATGGAAAGGTGATAGAAAGAGAGAATAAAAATATCAATGATATATAATTCCAATATGTATGGTCTATGAATTACCTCATATAAATAAAAGGCAGTGTAATAAAGCATTAATTTCATATTGTTTTAATATTGTTTAATATTGTATCGATTGATATATAAATAATAAATGATATATAAATAATAAAGAGCTTCCGGTTAATAGAAACTGAGGAGATTGACTCGGAAACAGATTTTGTTGAGAGCTCCATTGCAGAGTTCAGGCCTAATCATTAATGGAGAAGCTATAGGAACGACGAAACCTGTGACTATTGTGACTATATAGGATTCTATTAAAAAGAATCCAAATGATTGAGCAGGCGGGATGGCGGAATGAACCAAGAACAATTTTTTTTTTTTACTCGGAGAGGTTGTGGATTGATCCTACGAATAAAACAGGAAAAGGAAAGAGTCAATATTCGCCCGCGAAACCCTTATTTCTTATTTATTGGAATATTGTCTTGATTCAATAATTTATTAAAAGAAAAGTAAAAAAAAAAATAAGGATCTGGTATAAAAAAGAAACATTATCTATATCTAGAAATAGACAAATCTAACCGTATATACAGCTTCTTATCTAATAAATGAAATATAATATCAATAAATCCCATTACTTAGTTTAATGTATTAATTATTAAATACATGTGCATCTGTAATATTATCGAATCCTTTCATTCGTGAGGAGCTGGATGAGAAGAAACTTTCATGTCCGGTTCTGTAGTAGAGGTGGGAAAAAACCATCAACTATAACCCCAAAAGAACCAGATTTCGTAAGCAACATAGAGGAAGAATGAAAGGAATATCTTGCCGGGGTAATCATATTTGCTTCGGCGGATATGCTCTTCAGGCACTTGAACCCGCTTGGATTACCGCTAGACAAATAGAAGCGGGACGAAGAGCAATGACACGATATGCGCGTCGTGGTGGAAAAATATGGGTACGTGTTTTTCCCGATAAACCTATTACAGTAAGGCCCGCAGAAACACGTATGGGGTCGGGAAAGGGATCTCCGGAATATTGGGTATCTGTTGTTAAACCCGGTCGAATACTTTACGAAATGGGCGGAGTCTCAGAAACTGTAGCCAGAGCAGCAATTTCAATAGCTGCGTGCAAAATGCCTATAAAAACTCAATTTGTTATTTCAGGATAGGGATGTAGAACTAAATATAAAAAAAGGGATGAAAAAACAACCACGAGTTTCTTTATTTCTAGACAAATACTATTTCTTCTTTTTCCTCATTCTTTGCATTGAAATAAAAAATTCAAATAAAAATGATATGATTCAACCTCAGACCCTTTTGAATGTAGCAGATAACAGTGGAGCTCGAGAATTAATGTGTATTCGAATCATAGGAGCTGGTAATCATAGATATGCTCATATTGGTGACGTTATTGTTGCTGTAATTAAAGAAGCAGTGCCCAATATGCCTCTAGAAAGATCAGAAGTAATAAGAGCTGTAATTGTACGTACATGTAAAGAACTCAAACGTGACAACGGTATGATAATACGATATGATGACAATGCAGCGGTTGTCATTGATCAAGAAGGAAATCCAAAAGGAACTCGAGTTTTTGGCGCGATTGCTCGGGAATTGAGACAGTTGAATTTTACTAAAATAGTTTCATTAGCTCCCGAGGTATTATAAAGACTCATAGTCATAGATCAAATTAGGATATTGTTCTAGTAGGATATCTGAAATAAACCCAATTAATAGATTGTGTCTCACGCATATACTTTTACTAAATTACTAAATTTAATAATTAATTTAATAATCAATTTAAAATTTAATTAAATAATGAATACTTTGAAATATTCAAATAAAAAAACATGTTGATTATATCAAAATTAGGAAGCACCAATAATTATAATTCGTCATGGGCAGAGACACTATTGCTGATATAATAACTTCTATAAGAAATGCTAACATGAGTAAAAATGGAACGGTTCGAATAGTATCCACAAATATCACCGAAAACATTGTTAAAATACTCCTACGAGAGGGTTTTATTGAAAATGTTCGGAAACATCAGGAAAGTAATAAAAATTTCTTGGTTTCAACCTTGCGCTATAAAAGAACTAGGAAAGGAATATATAAAACGATTTTAAAACGTATAAGTCGACCCGGTCTACGAATTTATTCCAACTATAAAAAAATTCCTAAGATTTTAGGTGGAATGGGAATTGTAATTCTTTCCACTTCTCGAGGCATAATGACAGATCGAGAAGCTAGACTAGAAAAAATTGGAGGAGAAATTTTGTGTTATATATGGTGATCCTCTTCTGGTATCCTAATTTTATTTCTAACTTCCTATTTGTGAAATAGAGAGTAAAGGTGAGTTATATAACTCTTCCTCCATTAGTTGATACTTCAAAAAGGTTTCCTGGAATGAAAAAAAAAAAATGATTCATGAAGGTTTAATTACTGAATCATTTCCCAATGGTATGCTCTCCGAATCCGTTTATATTTTATATAATGAAGATCTAATTCTAGGTTATATTTCGGGGAAGATACGACGCAGTTTGATACAAACACTGCCGGGGGATAGAATCCAAATAAAAATAAGGCAATATTATTCATTCAACCAGGGGACGTATAATTTATAGACTTCAGAACAAAGATTCGAACGATTAGATAGATTCTTTTTGAAAAAATCCCTTTCATCAAAGATACAATTTAAAGAAAAAAAAAAAACAAGAGACTTATTTTCTTCCAAGGAATAGATTAAAAATTAAAGTCAGGAGTAAGAAATATGAAAATAAGGGCTTCTGTTCGTAAAATTTGTGAAAAATGTCGACTGATCCGTAGGCGTGGACGAATTATAGTGATTTGTTCCAATCCGAGACATAAACAGAGACAAGGATAATTTTTCTAAAGTTTCTCAAAGAGTGGTTATGTAAAAATAAAAGATTTGTTTTAACATAAAATGGATATCTCCATATCTTTTTATATATTTCTAATTCATATTTATGAGATGATAAAATATGGCAAAACCTATACAAAGAATTGGTTCTCGTAGGAATGGGCGTATTAATTTACGTAAGACTGGACGTAGAATACCAAAAGGAGTTATTCATGTTCAAGCCAGTTTCAACAATACCATTGTAACTGTTACAGATGTACGAGGTCGAGTGGTTTCTTGGGCCTCCGCCGGTACTTCTGGATTCAAAGGCACAAGAAGGGGAACACCCTATGCTGCGCAAGCAGCCGCTTTAGATGCTATTCGTACTGTAGTAGATCAAGGTATGCAACGAGCAGAAGTTATGATAAAAGGTCCTGGTCTCGGAAGAGACGCAGCATTACGGGCTATTCGTAGAAGTGGTATACTATTAAGTTTCGTACGTGATGTAACACCTATGCCACATAATGGATGTAGACCTCCTAAAAAAAGACGTGTGTAAAAAAAAAAGAATTAAATGGATTTCAAGAGAAATAAACGATTCAATGATCTGATCAAATAATAATATTAGTATGGTTCGAGAGGAAATAGCAGGATCCACTCGAACACTACAGTGGAAATGTGTTGAATCAAGAGTAGACAGTACGCGTCTTTATTATGGTCGTTTCATTCTGTCCCCGCTCATGAAAGGGCAAGCCGATACCATAGGTATTGCCATGCGAAGGGCTTTACTTGGAGAAATAGAAGGAACATGTATCACACGTGCTAAATCTGAGAAAGTGCCACATGAATATTCTACGATAGTAGGTATTGAGGAATCGGTACATGAAATTTTAATAAATTTGAAAGAAATTGTATTGAGAAGTAATCTGTATGGAGTTAGAGACGCATCCATTTGTGTTAGAGGTCCTAAATACGTAACCGCTCAAGATATCATCTCACCGCCTTCCGTGGAAATAGTTGACACAACACAGCATATAGCTAACCTGACGGAACCAATTGATTTGCGTATTGGATTACAAATCAATAGAGATCGCGGATACCGTATGAACCCCACAAATAACTCTCAAAACGGAAGTTATCCTATAGATGCTGTATCCATGCCTGTTCGAAATGCAAATTATAGTATTCATTCTTATGGAAATGGAAATGAAAAACAAGAAATACTTTTTCTAGAAATATGGACGAATGGAAGTTTAACTCCTAAGGAAGCACTTTATGAAGCTTCTCATAATTTGATTAATTTATTTATTCCTTTTCTGCATGCGGAGGAAAGGAACATTCATTTCGAGGAAAATAAAAACAGGTTTACTCTACCTCCTTTTACCTTTCAAAATGGATTAACTAAGCTAAGGAAAAACAAAAAAGGAATTCCATTGAAATGTATTTTTATTGACCAATTAGAACTATCTCCTAGGGCCTATAATTGTCTCAAAAAGTCCAATATACATACATTATTGGACCTTTTGAGTAACAGTCAGGAGGATCTTATGAGAATTGAATATTTTCGTACAGAAGATGTAAAACGAATATTGGACACTCTACAGAAACATTTCGCAATCCATTTACCTAAGAATAAGTTTTCATTTTAAAGAAATTTTTTCATATTCTTTTTTTTTTACTTTATTTTTTATCTTCGACATACAATTCGTATTTTCGCGAAATAGATCATAATAAAATTCATGTATCTGGGGAGGATTCACTTTAGAAGCGACTATTCCCTAGATACCTACATCGTGGTATTTCACAGTCGAATCAATTTGAAAAAGACCTAAAGTTAGAGATTTATCAATAGGTAATGTTGCTCCAATACCTAACCAAAGAGCTACTGCGGTACCGATCAAAAAGACTGTTGTAGCTACTGGACGACGAAATGGATTTTGGAATTTATTAACATTCTCCAAAAAGGGTACTGTTAATAATCCTGTTGGTACTGAAACCATTAAAAGAACACCCAATAATTTATTGGGTACTGTGCGGAGTATTTGAAATACAGGAAAAAAGTACCATTCAGGCAATATTTCCAAAGGAGTTGCAAATGGATCCGCCGGTTCACCAATCATTGATGGTTCTAGGACTGCTAAGCCGACATTACATGCAATAGTACCTAGAATTACTACCGGAAAAATATATAAAAGATCATTGGGCCATGCGGGTTCTCCATAATAATTATGCCCCATCCCTTTGGCCAATTTAGCTCTTAATACAGGATCGCTCAAGTCAGGTTTCTTTGTTATTGGGATAGGTGAATTCTTATGGATCCATCCCCCGAAAGAACCGGACATGATAATTTTTCATCATCCGGCTCGAGCAAGATTCAAAAGAATTACAGAAATAGATTGATAGAAAATCTATATTTTCTAGATATCCACACATATAAAATAGAATGATTCTATGTAAGTGATAAAGGATTTACTAAGTACCATTTCTGAAGTTGCACCTATTCATATTCAGTGCAAATAATTTAGTTCTTACAGATAAATGCTCAATATCCAAGTAAGCTTAAAAATTTGATCATAATCAAGGGCTTTTTGGACTGTCTCATGTCTTTTTGATTTTATTCGTTTTTTCCCCACAACATCTCGATTTTCTTACATACAAAGTCTTTACTTGTTACTAATAAAGTCTAGCCTCCGTTCTTCCTTAGATCTCTTATTTCACTCCGATAGTATCATATTATAGATCGAGGTCGATGCAGAGGAAATGAATGCATTTCCATACTATAAATAAGTAAGTGGGATAGATAAAACATTGGATCGTGCCACATCACTTATTCTACAGGATCTTACGGAGCCTGTTCATGCATGACATAATTCGGACATGATCATAGAAAAAATTCTCCTCAAGCGAACCGGCCTATCCTATGCTACATAGGGGGATTTACGTGGTGGTTGGATGCGGAGACACGTTTGGTTGTGAATTTCAACGTGGCGGATAAAATAATATATCGGCATGGCCCAATCAATAGTTCAAGTCACACACTCCCATAATCCATCCATCCTCTCTTCGGAGAATCCACTTCAACTATTCTTATCAAATAAGAACTAAACTACTTCGGAGTTGAAGAGAAGTATCAAAAAACATGTCTTATTTTTTCAATAATACATATTTGTAGCAATGAAATACTATTGTTCCTTCCCAATAGGATATATCAGAAATTACAAATATCTATGATCTGTTTTCCCTATAAAATAAAGCTATAACTATAAAGGACCTGAAATACCTTGCTTACGTATCATTGGGAAGTGCATTAACATAAATACGGCAGTAAGAAGAGGCAATACAAAAGTGTGTAAACTATAAAAACGAGTCAAGGTAGATTGACCCACACTAGCACTTCCACGTAATAACTCTACCAAAGGAGATCCTATTATAGGAATAGCGTCAGGCACGCCTGTCACAATTTTTACTGCCCAATAACCAATTTGGTCCCGAGGTAAGGAATAACCAGTTACACCAAAAGATGCAGTCAATACAGCCAGAACCACACCTGTAACCCAAGTTAATTCGCGGGGTTTTTTAAACCCACCTGTAAGATACACACGAAATACATGCAGAATCATCATTAGAACCATCATACTTGCTGACCATCGATGAACTGATCGAATTAACCAACCAAAGTTAGCTTCAGTCATTATGTATTGAACAGAGGAAAAGGCCTCCGTAACAGTTGGACGATAGTAAAAAGTCATAGCAAAACCCGTAGCTACTTGTACTAAAAAACAAGTAAGCGTGATTCCTCCTAGACAATAAAATATGTTGACATGAGGAGGAACATATTTACTAGTTATATCATCTGCAATCGCTTGAATCTCGAGACGTTCCTCGAACCAATCATATACTTTATTGAGATAGGGAATCCAAGAGGACCCCCCCCCCGAGAACCGTATATGAGAATTTCATCTCGTACGGCTCAAACAGAAACACACAAATACCGATTTTGACGGATATGCAATAGAAAGTTCAAAACTTCTTAGCTACTCGATGCAATTTGTGCCAAAGATGGGAAGTATAAAAAATCCGAAATCTCTTCTTTGTGATGCTAATGCCAAAAATATCAAGTTAGCTCGTACACCTTTCTTTTTCTTTATATTGCTCGTTCCAGGCCTCTTGAATCTTCTCTTTCCTATTTTTGTTTGTTTTTGTTATTTAATTTGTTGTTTTTTATGCGTAATGCGGGTCGACTTTTGTTTTACTGTTGATAGGAATTCCCTTGTTAAGACCCTATAAATCAATTAAAACCTCAGATTCATACAAGAACCACGATGATTTAATCCCAAGCTAAATAAAAGGATTCTTTGAGTAAAAACCATTTGATCATCAATTATTCAATTTCAATGAATGGATGTAATGACTCAACAAAATCTAGAGAAAGAAGTTGTTCTTCAGATTAAATTTATTTCATAAGTCTAAAGAAAGAAAAATTATTTAATTTAGGAAATACCCATCTTAAATTTTTTTTAGTCCGGTTGCGAGGTCTAAATAATAGGTATGAATCATAGTTAGAATATTTTTTTTTCTTACTTTTTTCTATAATATTCCGTGTTCCAGATATTAGCATAAATATCCGACGGGGTGGAATCATCTTAATAGAGATGACAGGGCCGTTCTCTGTATTATCAATAGGATCAATTATAACAAGTCACACGCTCATATTCCGAAAATACCGAAAAAAGAAATACCACAGTCGAACTACCAAAAAGGTCTATAAATCCAAGTTTTAACTAAAAAATTTTTTTTTATTGAAAAACTAGAGGTTCATAGTTCTTATAAACCTAACTCATTGAAATTCCATCCAGTAAAACGGAAGAATTATAAATTTCCAAAATAATAGATAGGAATATTGCAAATAGAGCCATTGCAACTCCCATAAGTGGTGTAGTCCCCCAGCCCGGAGCTACTTTACCATATTCTGAATTCAATGGTTTCAATAAACTCCCTACAGTAGTTTGTCTTGGCCTAGATCTAGAACTACCCTCAACGGTTTGTGTAGCCATAAATCCTATTTAATCATTGGTTGAGATCGGTTGACTTTGTATACTATTCCGTTGTAATTGTAAATAAATAAACGATCTTATCGTAGATCCATTGTGATCTTGAAATTTTCTAAAAATGGAAACAGCAACCTTAGTCGCCATCTTCATATCAGGTTTACTTGTAAGCTTTACGGGGTACGCCTTATATACCGCTTTTGGGCAACCCTCCCAACAACTAAGAGATCCATTCGAGGAACACGGAGACTAGACTTGTTGAAGTAATGAGCCTCTTGATATGAGGGCCCATTACTTCAGTTTCTATAATGAAAAATTATTTCATTATTTTTTAGTCGGAACCTTAGGTGGTTCTCGAAAAAAGATAGCGAAAAAAATTATCCCTAAAGTCGAGACTAAAAGAAATGTATAAACCAATGCTTCCATAGATTCGATCGTGGTTTACAATTATAGCTTTCACATCTATTCGTTTGATTGAGTGGGATCATTTACCATACCATAAAAAAAGAGGGGAAAGAATCAACGAAAAGAAGTTGATTCAAGTCTCTATTTTTTTCTCGGGTACCCGAGAAAAAAATAGAGATAGAGGATAAAGATACCAGAGCAGTCTTGTATCAAACTACTTGTCTCTTTGTAGTTGGATCTCCAAGTTTTTGGAATGCTCCAAATTCCACTTGAGCATCCAAATCTGGATCAATACCAGCAAAAACATCTCTAAACAAGGTTCTAGCGCCATGCCAAATATGTCCAAAAAAGAAAAGCAAAGCAAACGAAGCATGCCCAAAAGTGAACCAACCCCTTGGACTACTACGAAAAACACCATCAGATTTTAAAGTAGCCCGGTCTAATTCAAAAATTTCGCCTAATTGTGCGCGCCTAGCATATTTTTTCACAGTAGCAGGATCGCTATAATTGACTCCATTGAGTTCGCCACCATAGAACTCAACAGTTACACCTACTTGTTCGACACTATACTTTGATTCTGCCCTTCGAAAAGGAACATCCGCCCGAACAATTCCATCTCCATCTACTAAAACTACCGGGAATGTTTCAAAAAAAGTAGGCATACGACGTACAAAAAGCTCGCGCCCTTCTTTATCTCTAAAGACGGGATGTCCTAACCATCCAACAGCTATTCCATCCCCGCTATCCATTGAACCCGCTCTGAATAATCCCCCTTTTGCCGGATTATTACCAATGTAATCATAAAAAGCTAATTTTTCAGGAATTTTAGACCAAGCTTCCGATAAACTTAGATTTTCAGCTAGTCCGGCACCAACTCTTCGATATATCTCTTGCTGGAAGTATCCCTGATCCCACTGATAACGAGTGGGACCAAATAACTCGATTGGGGTTGTTGCTGAACCATACCACATAGTTCCAGCAACAACAAAAGCTGCAAAAAAAACAGCAGCGATACTACTAGAAAGTACAGTTTCAATATTGCCCATACGTAATCCTTTGTAGAGACGTTGAGGCGGACGGACACTAAGATGGAATAGGCCTGCCAATATGCCCAGTGTACCTGCTGCAATATGATGAGAGGCGATTCCGCCGGGAACAAAAGGATCAAAACCTTCCGCGCCCCACGCTGGACTTACAGATTGTACTTTTCCAGTTAGTCCATAAGGATCAGACACCCATATTCCAGGACCATATAAACCTGTTACATGAAATGCGCCAAAGCCAAAGCAAGCCACTCCTGAGAGAAATAAATGAATTCCAAAGATTTTGGGCAAATCCAAAGAAGGTTTTCCTGTACGTTCATCACAGAATATTTCTAAGTCCCAATACACCCAATGCCAGATGGCCGCTAAAAAACACAAGCCAGAAAACACAATATGTGCTCCGGCCACGCCTTCATAGCTCCAAATACCCGAATTCGTTACAGTTCCTCCTGAAATACTCCAACCACCCCATGAATTGGTTATTCCTAAACGAGTCATGAAGGGTATAACGAACATACCTTGTCTCCACATTGGATCAAGAACAGGGTCAGAGGGATCAAAAACCGCCAATTCATATAGAGCCATCGAACCGGCCCAACCGGAAACTAGAGCCGTATGCATTATATGGACAGAAAGCAATCGGCCGGGATCATTTAATACGACAGTATGAACACGATACCAAGGCAAACCCATGGAAATACCCCTTTCTCAAAGAAAAATAGACACTATGTAACTTTATCGCATTGCAATAGACTTATTTACCTAATCTTTTCAGCGAATTCCGTATGAGAAAAGGTTACTTTTTATTGTATTCCGTTGAAAATAACGGCTGAATTCTGTTCGTAAGAACAAAAAGAAGCAGATCTATTCTATATCCGATAAGTACCAATACGCAATGGGAGCATTAGTCCTATTTTGGGGGAATGCATGTATGGATCCTTTTTATTATTCGAACGATCTATCTCTTCATTAAGATTTTTATTTCTTAATTCTATCTTTCTCTAAAAACCTTCGAAGAAGACAATAAACTCATTCTTACGTTTCCATATTAAAGTGAAGTATAGTACTTAAATTTTTTCTTTAATTTAATGCCCATTGGTGTTCCAAAAGTACCTTTTCGGAGTCCTGGAGAGGAAGATGCAGTTTGGGTTGACGTATAGTGCGACTTGTCAGACATATTGGGTCATATGGAATTTCCCCATTTTCTCCCCCGATCGAGATATCCTCTGTTTCGCCCAAGAAATATTGTATTGATTGATTCTTCAATCATGCGTAGTGTGAAGTTAAATTAGATTAATTTAGATTGAGGAGCAATATTCTTAATTAGAAGAATTTATGGTTAACTTGGACTAAAAAAATGGAGTATCCAGGCTCTGCTCATAAAATACCAAATGGGTAATAGTAATATATGTAGAATTACCGCTTGTAGCTATGCATAGAAGATTCTTCTATTTTATTTATTTAAATAGAGAAGCACTCTTAAACTGCCATGTCAACCATTATAATAAATACATTGAATAGTTTTTTGGAGACATGAAACGAATTGAAAAAAAAAACTCGTCGCAAAAAGAAGTGGTACTGAGATCATTTGTCCTATATGTACAACTAGAATTCGGATAGATCTTTCCCCGGAGTAGAACATGAACCTAAAAGAATTCAAAGGGCCCATTCAGGAACAAG